TAGAGGATAATTGGTTAAAATGGGTTATACTTTGAAAATAGAAAGTATACCGTTTTTCTAATGTGCTAGAATTTGTAAATTCTACCGTTTTTTTGTTCGTAACTTTCCTTTTTTAGTTAGATTTAGTTAGATAACGATATTATATAGATCGTTTTCCTCATGTGTCAAGTTCTAGAGTTTGTTTGTCGTAACTATACTTTATTATTTTTTTTTATTTGCGTCTTTTTTTAGGAGGCCTACAGCCATTATGGGGCAGAGGGGTTACATCCCGTACGTAATCTAATTTTATGCCACTTTGACAAAAGGCTTTTAATACCGTCTTTCTTGCGCGACCTGGGCCCTTTATCAGGACGTTCGCTTGTCGCATACCTTGAGCCTTTGCTACCCGACTAGCATCTTCGGCTACGATTCGAGCGGCAAAAGCTGTCCCCTTTCGTGGTCCCTTAAATCGACAAGTGCCCGCACAGGACCAATAGATCACCCCACCCTGTTTATCTGTAACGCTGATAATAGTATTGTTAAAAGTTGTTTGGACATGAAAAAATCCCTTTAATATTTTACGTGCACTTTTACGAATACGCCGACGAAACCTGCGCAACAAAATTCTTCTTATACTACTTTTTTCCGTTATAAGTTTTACCTTTTTTTTTGCCATATTTTTTTATCTCAAATAAAAGTCAAAGCACGAGACCTATGGATATATCCATTTCGTGTCAAAATAGATCTTTTTTTATTTGTATTTTTCTTTCAGATCCTTTTGATTTTGCTTTGTTTAGAAAAATTATCCTTGTCTTTGTTTATGTCTCAGGTTAGGGCAAACTACTCGAATTCGTCCCTTTCTACGTACTATTCGACATCTTCCACAAATTCTACGAGCGCAGGGCCTTTTTTTCATATTTTGCGTTCCTAAATTTTGAATATACAGACTTTTTTTTCAATCTTGATTGAGTTATATCCCTATATAAAAAGAAAACTATTTGGAAGTATCTACTAAATTTAATGTAGCAGCAATGCTATTGAAACCCCTGACTTGCTCTTTTTTTTACAAAATCCAAATGGATATAATTTGGATATCAAAAGGATTACCATATGTAACACAAGATTTCTCCGCCGATTCTTTTTAGTCGAGCCTCCCGATCTGTCATTATACCCTGCGAAGTAGAAAGAATTACAATTCCCATCCCGCCTAAAATTCTAGGAATTTGTTGATAGTTAGAATAGATTCGTTGACCAGGTCGGCTAATCTGTTTTAATTTTAGACTAGCTCTATATTGTTTTTTTTTCGTTTTTCTATGTCGCCTATGTCGTAAGGTTAAAACCAAGAATTTTTTGTTACCTTCCTGATGTTTCCTTACATTTTCAATAAAACCTTCTCGTAAAAGGATTTCCAAAATGTTTCTAGTGATCTTTGTCGATACGATTCGAATGATTTCTTTTCCGCTCATCTCAGCATTTCGTATAGAGGTTAGTATATCAGCAATTGTGTCTTTACTCATGATAGACAACCATTTTTGTTGTTTTTAAGATTTGATATAATCAAGATAGGCCCTTCCTTTCTTTTTTTTAATTCATGATTCACTATATTTTTTAGAATATATATATATACCTAAAGCTAATCTACTAATTAATTTGATTAATCGGTTGAATTCAAATACTAAAAAAAAAAATAGTAGAATTGTCTAATATTTTCTATCTCATCTTAGAATGCTTTTCTAACGCTTTATCTTAGAATATTATGTTATAATATGTTATAATATTTCAGGTGCTAATGAAATTATTTTTGTGAAATTTACCTCCCTCAATTCCTCGACAATCGGGCCAAAAACTCTACTTCCCTTTGGATTTCTTTTTTTATCAATGACAACTGCAGCATTATCATCATATCGTATAATGGTGCCGCAGGAGCGTTTGAATTGTTTACGAGTACGTACAATTACAGCTCTGATCACTTCGGATTTTTCTAGAGAGGAATCTTTTGCTGCTTCCTTGATCACAGCAATAATAACGTTGCCGATATGACCGTATCCGCGATTACCAGCCCCTATGATTCGAATACACATTAATTTTCGGGCTCCGCAGTTGTCTGCTACATTCAAATAGGTCTGAGATTGGATCATATCATTTTGTTATTTTAATGCAAAAGGAAAAAAAATATTGCTTGTCCAAAAATAAAAAAAGAAACTTAGAATTTTTTTTTTTTCATTACAAAGTCTCTTTTTTCTTTGGTTTGATAGTCCCATTTTGAAATAATCAATTGAGTTCGCATAGGCATTTTGGATGCTGCTATTGAGATAGCTTTTCTGGCTATTTTTTCTGCTACTCCGCCCATTTCATAAAGTATTTTACCTGGTTTAACGACAGCTATCCAATATTTGGGATCTCCTTTCCCCGACCCCATACGCGTTTCTGTGGTTCTTATCGTAACTGGTTTGTCGGGAAATATACGTACCCATATTTTTCCCCCGCGGCGTATATTTCGTGTCATTGCCCGACGTCCGGCTTCTATTTGTCTAGACGTAATCCAAGCGGGTTCAAGTGACTGAAGAGCATATCTACCGAAACAAATACGATTACCTCGAGAAGACATTCCTTTCATTCTCCCTCTATGTTGTTTACAGAATCGGGTTCTTTTGGGGTTATAGTTGATGATTGGTTCACAATTCCATCTCTATTACAGAACTGGACATGAGAGTTTCTTCTCATCCAGCTCCTTGCGAATGAAATAATTAGAAAAATATACATATAGTTGATGAGTAATAGACTGAATCATTAGATTCTTTGAGATTTCATCGAATCTATTTATTCAAAATTTATATCAATCCAATAACATAAAAAACCTTCGCGGGCGAATATTTCCTCTTTTAATATTGACTTTTTTTGTAGGGTTATCCCCGAACCTCTCAAAATCAAAAATAAATGGATTGTTTCTTGGTTCGTTTCGCCATCCTGCCTATTAAAATCAAAAATTATTAAGATTTTTTTTTCAATAGAATCTTATGTCTTTACAGGTTCCGTCGTTCCCATCGCTTCTCGGTTAATGGTTAGGTCTTAATTCTACAATGAAGCCTCCAATGCGATTTTTTTTCTTGAGCCAATGTTATTAGTTTTTATTGGCTCGAGGCTCTTAATTTTTTGTTTTATGAGTAGGATTTTAACTATCAATAAATAGCTATTGGTGCTTTATTACATTCGCTTTTACGAGATGACTTGTAGACCTTACATATTGATATCATATATCATTAATTTCTTTTTTTTTTTCTTTCTATCACCCTATCATTTATCTGTATGATTTTTTATTTTGCTTTACAATTAATAATCAAAATCAAATGAATTTTTCTTTTATTTATGTAATTATTTTATGTAAAAATGTAAGTAATTCCTACAATGTAAGTAATTATTTTATGTAAAAAAGATTTCAATTCCTACAATGTAAGGGCCAATATATCATATCTTGACTGCTTTTTTGAATCCAGATAATGTTAAGCGATGAGTTTGTTATGAATTCTACTATAATTTCTTCATTCATAGTATGGATCAGTGCATTTTTTTTAGATTTACTTTTAAAAACCAACGGGTCACACACTAAGCATAGCAAGTATATTAAATAATCAATCGAATTTTTGATTTTATTTAACCTTATAGAACTTCTTATAGAACTTATAGAATAAAAAATCGAATTTTTCTTCTTTTGATTGGCCAGAAAAAGAATGAAAGAATTTCTCATTTTTTGTTCTGTCAAAGGGTATAATGTAAAGATTAAGTCAATTAAGGATTGACTATTTATTGACTATTCGTCGTCTACAAATATCCAAATTTTTATGCCTAAAATACCCAAATTTTTATGCCTAAAATACCCAAATTTTTATGCCTAATACCCCATAAATAGTTTGAACCGTATAGGAGCAATAATTTATTTTAGCTCGAACGGTTTGTAAAGGAACTCTACCTGCTCTAATCCATGCGACGCGTGCCTTGTCTTTTCCCCCCAGGCGTCCCGAAATTTGTACTTTAATTCCTTTTGTATGGGCCCGCTTGGCTAATTCAATAGCCTTTTTCATTGCTTTGGGAAATGCAACTCGATTCTTTAATTGTTCCGCTATAAATTTTGCAAGAATAATAGGATCCTTGTAAGGCTTTCGAATTCTTCTAATTTTAATGTTCAGTTTTCGATAACTTAAACTTATAGGATTCATTTCTTTTTGTACAATCATCCATAATTCTTCGATTCCATTCGTCTCCAATTCTTTGATTACTTTCTTTTGTAATTCGGCTATTTTTTTAGATTGCCTTTTCTCTAATTTTAGGAATCCCATAACTATTATAACCTGAATAAGATCAATTCCTTTTTGAATCTCTATACGTGAAATCCCTTCAATACCAGAAGGAAATTTGATATTTTTTTGTACATAATTTTGGATACAGTTTCTTATTCTTTTATCTTCTTGTAGACCCTGAGAATAATTTTTTGGTTGTTCAAACCAAAGAGAATGATGATTTTGAGTTGTACCAACTCGGAAACCGAGTGGATTTATTTTTTGTGCCATAATCCCCCTTTACTATAATATATATCATGAAATGTCATATTTGTGGACTTTTTTTGACTTATTCTTTTAAGCATATCTTATATTCTTCTTATAAACATATAGATTTCAATACAATATTTATATGACAAGTTAGTCTTTTTATCGTATAACTTCTTCTTCCTCTTCTTAATAAATAGCATCCATATTCTCTTTTTTTATTCTCTTTCTTCTACTATTCATTTTTCATTTGAATTTCAAAAATGAATCTCTAAAAAAAGTAAAAAAAGGATTCTTTTTCCAATTCCTATTAAAAGGAATTAGCTAATCAAATCAACGACGAGATTTTTTATCTTTTTTTGCGAGATTTTTGATCTTTTTTTGGATGCCCACTGAAATAAAGAGTAGGTGCAAATTCTCCCAATTTATGACCCACCATATAATCTGTTATATAAATCGGTATTTTTTCTTTTCCATTAT